TTATATAGTAGATTATAGAGTAGAATAGTCCAGAAATGAAATAGAAAGAAAAAGAGAGGTTTGCGATGATTTTGCAATCTTTGATACTGGATAATCTAGTATCCCTGTGCATGAAGATAATGAATTCGGTCGTTGTGGTCGGACTCTATTATGGAGTTTTGATCACATTCTCCATAGGGCCCTCTTATCTCTTCTTTCTTCGAGCTCGGGTTATGGAAGAGGGGACCGAGAAGAAAGCATCAGCAACAACTGGGTTTATTGCGGGACAGCTCATTATGTTCATATCGATCTATTATGCGCCTTTGCATCTAGCATTGGGTAGACCCTATACAATAACTGCCATAGCTCTACCCTATCTTTTATTTCATTTCTTCGGCAAGAATCACAAACACTTTTTTAATTATGGAGACAAGAATCCAAATTCAATACGTAATTTTAGCATTCAAAAAATATTCGTTAATAATCTTATTTTTCAGTTATTAAACCCCTTCTTTTTACCAAGTTCAATGTTAGTCAGAATAAGATTAGTGACCGTTTATATGTTTCAATATATTTTATGAGAATAAAAAAAAACAATAACAAAAATAACTAAAAAGATAAATAAACAAAATAAAATATATGAAGAAATTCGCCCACTCCCCGCATATTTGATAGCCTCTCCCAGAAAAAAACTTGTAATACCAACTCCATTTGGAATTCCATCAATTACTTGTCTATCAAAAAAATAATTTAGTTTAGCTAATTTTCTGACACTCGCAATTAAAGATACTCCATAAAAAGCATCTATGTAACCGCGATTATATGACCAATCATATATGACATTTCGTATTTTCGCAACAATTTTTTTAGGAACATTTTTTTCAAATAAATTTAATAAGTTTAAATTTTGTAAAGATGAATAAACAGGTTTATAGAAAAAGGATGCTATAAATATTCCCAAAAACGCTAAACTGACCGAAAAAGTCGCATTTGTCAAAAATTCATACCAATCCGTAGAATTGTTTGAATTTTGATGTAAAGAGTCTATAGACGGAATTAACAATTTTGATAATATGTCCAAATCGATCCCTTCTGGATTGAAATTAATTCCTACGGCCCCAACGAACAAAGTAAATAGTACTAATAAAAGCATAGAAAATAGCATAGTATTGTCCGATTCATGAGGATAGAAACAAGAAGCAATCTTTTGAGTACCAAAATAGGTCATATCAATAAACCGACGTGTTATGCTTTTCATATTTCTATTAATTCGATATGGATATATCTTCTTCCGAAAAACAGAAGTCCTTTTATTGTTATTCGTTGTTAATAAAGCTAATAAATTCATTTTGTTTTTTAAATTTTTTTTTCCCTTTTTACCCCATAAAGATATTGAATAGAATGAACTATTTTTTTTTCCATTGAAATTTTCAAAATGAACGTTTAAATATCCTTCAAAAACAAGTAAATAGATCCGAAACATATAAAATGCGGTTAATCCTGCTGTGAAAAAAGCTATTATTGCAAAAATTGGTGAATAGAGCCAACTATCATTAAGAATCTCATCTTTGGACCAAAAACAAGCAAAGGGTGGAATACCACAAAGAGAAAGTGTACCTATTAAAAAAGTAGTTTTTGTAATTGGTGCATGTTTTGTTAAACCGCCCATAAGAACCATATTTTGACTTTTATCGGGAGAATATCCAACAATAGCTTCCATTGAATAAATAATGGATCCAGATCCTAAAAACAACAATGCTTTTGAATAAGCATGAGTAATCAAATGAAATAAAGCGGCTCGATAAGAGCCCATACCTAGAGCTAACATCATATAACCCAATTGAGACATTGTCGAATAGGCCAAATTTCTTTTAATATCTTGTTGAGCAAGAGCTAAGGTAGCTCCTAAGACGACTGTTATTATACCTAGTAACGCTATTACATTCATTATATAGGGTATAACTATGAAAAGAGGAAGAAGTCGAGCTACAAGAAAAATTCCCGCCGCTACCATAGTAGCAGCATGTATAAGAGCAGAAATGGGGGTAGGCCCTTCCATAGCATCCGGCAACCATACATGAAGGGGAAATTGGGCAGATTTAGTAACGGAACCGCAAAATAACAAGAGAGCACACAAAGTAACAAAAAAAATATTAACCTCATTATTCGAAATCAAGTTATTGAATATTTGAAACAAATCCCGAAACTCCAAACTACCTGTTATCCAATAAAAACCTAGAATTCCTAATAATAACCCCAAATCTCCTACACGATTAGTTACAAACGCTTTTTGACAAGCATTTGCCGCAATAGGACGTGTGAACCAAAAACCTATTAATAGGTAAGAACACATTCCAACCAATTCCCAAAAAATATAAATTTGTATCAAATTAGAACTAGTAACTAATCCCAACATGGAAGTATTAAAAAAACTCATATAAGCAAAAAATCGCAAATATCCTTGATCATGAGACATATAATTATCACTATAAATAAGAACCAGAATGCCAACAGTAGTGATTAATATTAACATAATAGAGGTAAGTGGATCGATCAAATAGCCAAACTCTAAAGAAAGATTATTATTTATAGTCCAAGACCATACATATTGATAGATAAAACTGTTATTGATTTGATGAATCGACAAATCAACCGACAAAATCATAACTATACTTAAAAAAAAAATACTAGGAAAAGCCCACATACGGCGAAGATTTTTTGTTGTCGTGGGAAAAATAAGGAGCCCCACTCCGATAAACATAGGAACTGGAAGTGGAATGAAAGGTATGATCCATGAAGATTGATGTGTATATTCCATAAAAAAAAAAAAAGAAAATAAAGAATAAAAAATCTTATGATTCTTACTTAATGAGTTTTGTTTCTTATTCGCCGCTTTTATCTCTTTTGTAAAGGGTTCAGTTAATAAAAAAGTGAAAACACATAAACAGAATTATCTATTATTAATTTTTCTTAATTGCCGCTTTCAATATTGCAAAGTACAAAGTCAAAATGGGTCAATAATCAAATTCCTCAGTGAAAAAGTGAAAAATAAACTTTTTTTTTTACAATTATACAAAAATTTTTATCTATAGAATGAGGATAAATAATAAATAATTACACCAAAACTAAAAATAGTAGTTTGTTTATTTTGATATGAATCATGATGATTCATAAAAACAATTTATATGATTTATATAACATAATCCAGTAAAATAATATAACATAATCCAGTCAAATAATAATTTTTTTTTATTATTCAGAAATATTAGTTCAAAAATGAACTAATTGATTTGATTATTTTCCATATAGAATAAAAAGACATCTATGTTTGGAAACATTAAAAAAAGGGGGTTCAGATAGATAAGATATATGGCTGACTAATTAACGAATAATTTATTTTCATTTACATAAAAAAATGTCTTTCACATCGAACTGTGTATGTAGCAATGAAAAAACTATACTAGTTGGATGGCAGTTCCAAAAAAACGCACTTCTATATCAAAAAAAAGAATTCGGAAAACTTTTTGGAAAAAGGGGGGGTATTGGACAGCATTGAAATCTTTTTCATTAGCGCAATCTATTTCTACGGGGAATTCAAAAAGTTTTTTTGTGTAAGAAATAGAAAAAGTTGGAATAATCCGAATTAACTGGATTCAAAGAATATTTTCGAATATATCTAATATACAATAGAATATTTAATATAGAATTAATTGTCTATAATTATTTATTATTATATATAAATTTTTATAATTTATTCTAATAAACTAATAAATAAAGTTTAATAAAATAAATAAGAATTCTATTATAATTTATAATAGAATTCTTATTTATTATTATTTTTATGTTGACTAAAAAATATTCCATTTTTTTTTTTTATTGATTCTTTCAATCTCGACGATTGACTAAAAATCGGTTATTATGATTTCGAGTAAGCCGCTATGGTGAAATTGGTAGACACGCTGCTCTTAGGAAGCAGTGCTTGAGCATCTCGGTTCGAGTCCGAGTGGCGGCATGGCTTTTTATCTTCTAAAAGAAAAAAAAGTAAGTCCTATAATGAATTCAATTCCTGATTTCTATTCTATTCTAATATTCAGACTTTTATTTTTATTTTGTTATGATATTTTCAACTTTAGAGCATATATTAACTCATATATCGTTTTCGGTCATATCAATTGTAATTTCAATTCATTTGATAACCTTACTAGTCAGTGAAATCGTAGGATTATATGATTCGTCCGAAAAGGGCATGATAATAACTTTTTTCTGTATAACGGGATTGTTAGTTACTCGTTGGATTTTTTCAAACCATTTACCATTTAGTGATTTATATGAATCATTAATCTTTCTTTCATGGGGTTTTTCCATTTTTCATATGATTCCATGTTTAAAAAAGCATAAAAACCATTTAAGTACAATAATTGCACCAAGTGTTATGTTTACCCAAGTTTTTGCTACTTCGGGTCTTTTAACCGAAATGCATCAATCCGCAATATTAGTACCTGCTCTACAATCCCATTGGTTAATGATGCACGTAAGTATGATGATATTGGGCTATGCAGCTCTTTTATGTGGATCATTATTATCAGTAGCTATTTTAGTCATTACATTTCGCGAAATTATACAAATTATTGATAAAAGCTATAATTTGTATTTTTTAAATGAATTATTTTCTTTTACTGAGATCAAATACATAAATATGAATGAAAGAAAGAATGATTTACGAAACACTTCTTTTTTTTCTTCTAGAAATTATTACATGTCTCAATTTATTCAACAATTGGACCGTTGGAGTTATCGGATTATTAGTCTAGGTTTTATTTTTTTAACACTAGGTATTCTTTCAGGAGCAGTATGGGCTAATGAGGCATGGGGATCATATTGGAATTGGGATCCAAAGGAAACTTGGGCCTTTATTACTTGGACCATATTCGCAATTTATTTACATACTAGAAAAAATACAAAATTGGAGGGTGTAAATTCGTCAATAGTGGCCGCTCTGGGCTTTCTTATAATTTGGATATGTTATTTGGGGATCAATTTATTAGGAATAGGACTACATAGTTATGGTTCATTTACATCTAATTGAATTAAAGTAAGTAAAAAAGAACTTAACAAATACAAATATAGAACAATATATACATATATATATTATTATTAAGTGAAAAGAAAACTAACTTCTCCTAAATTAATCGTCGAGAACCCTTTAAATCAAGTAATATAATGATTCAAGGGGTTCTCACAAACAACAAACATATTCGATTACAATTCAAATCCTTATTTCTTCACGAAAACTCTCTATAAAAAATTAGATAGAATATCTTCAACCTTGTCAACCGAGAATGAAAAAATAAAATCCGGATAAATACCAATACCTATTATGGGTATAAGGATAGAAATCGAAATAAATAATTCTCGTGGCCCAGAATCAAAAAAATAAGAGTTTGGTGTATTAAAAAGCTTGTATCCATAGAACATCTGCCGTAACATAGATAATGAATAAATAGGAGTTAATATCATTCCAATTGCTGTTACAAAAGTAATTAGTATTTTTGTTATTAAAATATATTTTTGGTTGGTAATTATTCCAAAAAAAACTATTAATTCTGCAACAAAACCACTCATGCCGGGCAATGCAAGAGAAGCCATCGAGAAGATACTGAAAACCGTGAATATTTTTGGCATTGGGATAGCCATTCCACCCATTTCGTCGAGATAAAGAAGACGTAGTCTATCATAACTGGTTCCCGCCAAGAAAAAAAGCGCGGCGCCAATAAATCCATGAGAGATTATTTGTAAAATAGCCCCATTGAGCCCCATATCGCTTATAGAACCAATTCCTATAATTATGAAACCCATATGAGATACCGAGGAATAAGCTATTCGTTTTTTTAGATTACGTTGACCTAGAGATGTTGAAGCTGCATAGATTATTTGAATGGAACCTAATATCATTAACCAGGGGGAAAATATCGAATGAGCACGGGGTAATAATTCCATATTAATTCGAACCAACCCATATGCTCCCATTTTTAATAAGACTCCAGCTAAAAGCATACAAGTGCTGTAATGTGCTTCTCCGTGGGTGTCTGGTAACCATGTATGGAAGGGTATAATCGGCGATTTGACAGCAAAAGCAATAAGAAATCCCATATAGAATATTATTTCTAGCACCACAGGATATGATCGATTAGTTAATGTTTCCAAATTTAATGTTGGTTCATTAGAACCATATAAACCGATACCTAGAATTCCCATTAATAAAAAAACAGAACCTCCCGCAGTGTACAAAAGAAATTTTGTAGCTGAATACAAACGTTTCTTTCCTCCCCACATGGATAAAAGTAAATAAACAGGAATTAGTTCTAACTCCCACATGATGAAAAAAAGTAAAATGTCTCGAGAAGAAAAGAGTCCTATTTGACCGCTATACATTGCTAACATCAGGAAATGGAATAATCGGGATTCTCGAGTAACCGGCTGAGCCGCTAAAGTAGCTAAAGTGGTAATAAATCCCGTCAGTAAAATAGGTCCTATAGAGAGTCCATCTATTCCGAATCTCCAGTAAAAATCAAAAAAATTGATCCATTTATAATTCTCTGTCAGTTGAATTAACGGGTCATCTAATGCAAAATGATAACAAAATGTATAGGTTGTAAGAAGGAGATCTATTAAGCATATACAAATGCTATACCACCGAATTACCTTATTTCCTCTATGAGGAAATAAGAAGATTAAGGAACCCCCGGCTATTGGCAAAACTACAACTACTGTTAACCAAGGAAAAAAATTCATGATAAAAATAAGATACACTATTGAGGGCAGAAAAACCCGTTCTCAAAATCGATAAAAAAAAAAAAGATATTAATCTATTTTGAGAACAGGTTTTTGCCAGTAAAAAACCGTCGTATTCGTGTGTTGTTTTTTGAAATGTATCAATAAGCTAGACCCATGCTTCGGGTTGTTTCATGCCATAAATAAACTCGAACACTTAAGAAATCCGTTGGACAGGCGGATTCACACCTCTTACAACCAACACAGTCCTCTGTTCTTGGAGCAGAAGCAATTTGTTTAGCTTTACACCCGTCCCAAGGGATCATTTCTAATACATCTGTGGGACAAGCTCGGACACATTGAGTACATCCTATACATGTATCATAAATCTTTACTGAATGTGACATTGGATTTCTAGTAATTTTTGATGTTCAAAAATAAATTTCGATCTAGTAAACTCATAAATGAATCATATATTTAGATTCCAGATGAATCAATGATTTACCAGAACCTTGGTAATCGAAATCGAGACTTCTGGATCAATTGATAAGAATAGAGGAGGATCAAGATACTTTGATTTCTTACGTTTTCGCAAACATGATCATAAGTTGTGTAGGTGTAGCACACAGACTAATCTAATATTTAATTGATAAGTATTACACTATTCGATCTAAATTCTACTTTGTCTGATTAATTATGAATACTATTTATTCAACAAATTCGATTGATTGATACGAGTTGATTTTCTGTTACGATAAATTGAGGAAACAATAGCCAATCCGATTGCTGCTTCAGCAGCTGCAATAGCTATAACAAAAATTGAAAAAATATTTCCTTTTAATTGGCGACTATCAAAAAAATCAGAAAAGGTTACGAGATTTATATTAACTGCATTCAGTATAAGTTCAAGACACATAAGGGCTCGAACCATATTTCGACTCGTGATCAATCCATAGATACCTATTGAAAATAAATAAGCACTCAAAACAAGTACATGTTCGAGCATCATTGACCAACTCCTTATCAATTTCGATTCATTTCAATATGAACAACAATTCCACGGATTCAATTAACTAAAAAATAAAATATAACACGTCTAGAACACAAGAATATATTGGCACTAAAAAAATAAATTTCTACATAAACACTTTTTCATGGTCACATAAAATTCAACGAAAATAAAATAAATGTGATAAAATCGAACAAAATTAAATTTGGATTTTTATTGCTAGTTCTAAAAATTTCTTTTCTTATTGACGAGCCACAACAATTGCACCTATTAAAGCGGATAAAAGAATTATTGAAATAAGTTCAAATGGAAGAAAAAAATCTGTTGATAAATGAATTCCAATTTGTTGACTAGTATTTATCAAATCTTGCTCTATAATTTGGTTTGGTCTTGTAGTCCAAATAATCCCATACCATGATGTATCTGGAATAGTAGTTATTAGTGAAACAAAAATACTTGTACAAACCATCAAAGTAATTCCATCCCCAACAGTACAAAGAGGAAAATCGTGGTAATATTCTGAACCATTTATGAACATCACAGCAAATAGGATTAAAACGTTTATAGCTCCCACATAAATAAGTAACTGTGCTGCAGCTACAAAATGGGCGTTTGATAAAATATAAAATAAAGAGATACAAACAAGAACCAGTCCCAACGAAAAAGCAGAAAAAATGGGGTTGGTAAGTAATACGACTCCTAGACTTCCTAATATAAGACCGGATCCCAGAAAGACTAAAAGAAAATCATGTAGCGGTTCAGGCAAATCCATTAGATGTAATTATATGTAAATGTAAAAAAAAAAAATAAATCGAAATTTCATGACCTTATTGATACGACCAGTAAAAGGTTTTATATACTCAATTTGTCTCGGCATTGAATTAAATCGGAATCCTTAAGAAGTCTGAATTGATATAGGTATAGTTATAGGACCAATGTCATTTCTGTCATTTCATTTTTTATACGCAAGAAAGTAGTTCCAAATTATATTAAAAATTAAAACTAAACTCTACTATATAGTTTTGAATAGTTCTATAATATTTAATTTTTACAATTTTCTAAATCTAATAGAATATTTATTCATTTTTTTTTTTTTTTATAAAAAAAAAAGAATTATTTTATTTGAATTGTTCGAATTGTATAATCATCAATTACTGACATTGGTAAACGACCCAAAGCAATTTGATTATAATTCAATTCGTGACGATCATAAGTCGAAAGTTCATATTCTTCAGTCATTGATAAACAATTTGTTGGACAATACTCAACACAATTACCACAAAATATACAAATGCCGAAATCAATACTGTAATTAAGCAACCGTTTCTTTCGAATATCAGTTTCCAATTTCCAATCAACAATGGGTAGATCTATAGGACACACACGAACACATACTTCACAAGCAATGCATTTATCAAATTCAAAGTGGATTCGACCGCGAAAACGTTCCAATGTGATTAATTTTTCATAAGGATATTGAATAGTTACGGGTAAACGATTTGTATGGGATAAAGTAATCATGAAACTTTGACCAATGTACCTTGCAGCTCGAATTGTTTGTTGACCATAATTCATGAACCCAGTTATCATAAGGAACATATCGTGAATATCCATGAATATTTTGTTTTGTTTCTTTCTCTTGTTTGAGACAAATTATGACTATCGAAAATCAATCTTTTACAGTGAAAACAGTTGAGACGAAGTTGTTAATAATAGATTACCGAGAGAAATAGGCAAAAGAAACTTCCACCCAAGATTTAATAATTGGTCCATTCTTAGCCTAGGCAAAGTCCATCTTGTTGTGATAGAAATGAACAAGAATAAATAAGTTTTAGCTAGTGTAATAAAGATACCAATTGTAGTTCCAAAAACTCCATATGCTTTATTTATTTCAAAAAAACCAGAAACAAATATGTACGGAATAGAGATATTCGAACCGCCCAAGTAAAGAACTGTTACAAATAATGAAGAAATTAATAAGTTTAAATAGGAAGCAACGTAAAATAAACCAAATTTTATACCTGAATATTCGGTTTGATAACCTGCTACTAATTCTTCTTCCGCCTCTGGTAAATCAAAAGGTAATCTTTCACATTCTGCTAGGGAAGAAATTAGAAAAACGATCAAACCTATAGGTTGCCGCCACAAATTCCACCCCCAAAAACCATATTTTGACTGTGCATCAACTATATCAACTGTACTTAAACTATTCGATAATTCTAGTCGGTGATAACATTACTGTTCTCAGCGCTATTACAGAACCGTACATGAGATTTTCATCTCATACGGCTCCTCTAAAAAAGCCTTAAATCTAAGGACCGGTCCGATTTTTTATCTCTTGTGATATATCCCTATAAGTATAAAATAGATAATATTTTAATCTATCGATCGGATGGTTCTGAATTCGACTAATTTAATTCTGTCTGTTCTAATAAATAATAAAAAGAAATTCAATTTTATAAAAGATAGAAAAGATACTTCTGAATTGATCTCATCCCTAAAAAATGTGAAAAGTTGAGTAATAACTTAATTATTCAATAAAATACTCTTTTCAAATTATCAATAAACCTCCCCATAATTTTCGATTACGACAAATAATTACACATTAGTTTTTGAATTATGACATGAATTCTATCTCCATGAAAAAAGGGATATAAGAAAGAACCCCCCTTCTTTTTCTTTCTATTTTTTTGTTCCTATTCTTCTTTTTTGTGCAAGTAAAAAGGAGACTAAAAAAAATTTAAGGATTGTTTCATTCCTGATAGTCATTTATTTAATCAGTGGAGAGGAGCATACTCTGGATCGGAATTGTGGGGAGTACTGCCCGATTTTTTCTACTAACTTAAAGCCCCAATTAGTATTCTTTTTCTATTATGCGTAAAAGATCTTTTGGATAATTTACGTAATCCGCGTTACAAATCCTTTGTGTATCTTGGTGTTTCTAACCATCCACTCATTTTTTTAATTCCCTTCCTTATTTTTGTTAATACATGTATAATAATTCATAATCATACAAGTGGTAGCGAAACTCAATAAGGTTGGTCTTTTGAGCCCGCTTCAAGACAGGATACCTAATCACCCAATCTTGGGGTAAACGAAATCTTATGCTTATAATTTTTTTTTAATTCTTATACATAGAAAATGAGACTCCATTTGTTTACTACAATTTTCAATCATCAGCTATAAATTAAATTATATTCAATAGAAGAGAAGTTGTTTTATTTCACTCATATAACTATCAGATTTAGTTCTTCAATCCGAATTGCGAATAATAATGAAGAAAATGAATCTATAGAATTTATTCTACCCTTTTCCTATAAAAAAAGAAATATAGCAATAGCATCAAAAAGATTCTGTCTCAACGAATCGCACGTAGAGATATTGATAACACACATAGAGTTAATGGTATTTCATAACTAATAGATTGAGCAGCAGCTCGTAGACCACCCAAAAAGGAATATTTATTATTTGATCCATATCCTGACATAAGAAGTCCAATGGGAGCAATACTCGAAATAGCAATCCATAAAAAAACACCGATATTGAGATCAGATAAAACAAAATTATAGCCAAAAGGAATTACTGAATAGCTTATTAGAATTGATATAACTGATATGGATGGTCCGATACTGAATAAACGAATATTCCCCCTAGATGGAATAAGATTCTCTTTGAAAAGTAGTTTTGTTCCATCTGATAGAGCTTGAAGAACTCCCAAAGGACCAGCGTATTCAGGTCCAATACGTTGTTGTATCCCTGCAGATATCTCTCTTTCTAACCAGACAATTGCTAATACACTTATTGTGATTCCCAATATAAGAGTAAAAATAGGGGCAAGTACCCATAGAATTCCATAGATCTCTTTTAAAGATTCTAATTTGGAAAAAGAATTGATATCTTGTAATTCAGTTGTATCAATTATCATTTCAACGATCAACTTCTCCCATAATGATATCTATGCTACCAAGTATTGTCATAATATCAGCCAATTTCATTCTTTTAACTAATTGAGGAAGAATTTGCAAATTGATAAAACCCGGCGGACGAATTTTCCATCTCCACGGAAAACCATTCTGATCCCCTATTAGAAAAATTCCTAATTCTCCCTTTGGGGCCTCAACTCTTACATACAGTTCTTGTTTTGGCAATTCAAAAGTCGGAGACGGTTTTTTACTAATGAATCGATATTCAAAATCATTCCATTCTGGTTCTTTTTCTCTATCAAAACAGCGAATTTCTAAATTCTCATATGGACCACCTGGAATTCCTTCCAAAGCCTGTTGAATAATTTTTATGGATTCCACCATTTCACCAATTCGAACTAAATAACGAGCTAATGAATCTCCTTCTTTTTGCCATTGAACTTCCCAATCAAATTCCTCATAACACTCATAATTATCAACTTTACGTAGATCCCATTGTATTCCGGAAGCCCGAAGCATCGGTCCCGATAAACCCCAATTTATTACTTCCTCTCCACCAACAATGCCTACTCCCTCAACCCGTTCTAAAAAAATTGGATTTCGCGTAATAAGTTTTTGATATTCAACAACCCTTATTAAAAAATAATTGCAGAAATCCAAACATTTATCTATCCAACCATGAGGTAGATCAGCCGCTACTCCCCCGATACGAAAAAAATTATGCATCATTCTCATACCGGTTGCAGCTTCGAACAGATCATATATTAATTCTCTTTCTCTGAAAATATAAAAGAAAGGAGTTTGTGCACCAATATCGGCCATAAAAGGTCCCAGCCATAGTAGGTGAGAAGCTATACGACTCAATTCCAACAAAATGACTCGGATATAGCTGGCTCTTTTAGGTACTTGAATATTTCCCAACTGTTCTGGCCCGTTTACGGTTATTGCTTCTGTGAACATAGTAGCTAAATAATCCCAACGTGTTACATAGGGCAGATATTGTATAATTGTTCGGTTTTCCGCTATTTTTTCCATCCCTCTATGTAAATACCCTAATATTGGTTCACAATCAATAACATCCTCACCATCCAGAGTAACAATAAGTCGAAGAACGCCATGCATTGATGGGTGGTGAGGGCCCATATTGACTATCATGAGGTCTTTTCTTGTAGCTGGTATATGCATAGGTTTTTCCTCGATTCATTCTTCTATTCTTCTATGAATTGTTTAAAACAAAAAAGGTCATCAAAATTCAAAATCCAAAAAATCGAATAATTTAAAATGATTCTTCAAATTAACGAATTTGTAACTCCCGAATATCCAACTGATTTATTAAATTTTTATAACGTATTCCATTTTTTTTTGACAAATAATACAGTAGTCGTTGACGTTTTCCCAGAATTTGACGTAAACCTCTTTGAGATAAATAGTCTTTTCGGTGCAATTCCAAATGTGAAGTAAGTCTTCGTATCTTATTGGTGAAATTGAATACTTGAAATTCAACAGATCCGGGGTTTTCTTCCTTCTTTTTTTCTTGTGAAATAATTGGTATAAATGAATTTTTTACCATAAAATGAAAGTTCCTCTCCCCCTTTTTAGATATTTTTTTAGTGATCAGTATATAGTAATGACACTAATTTTTAATTTGGTATATACCATAATCTTAAATTCCTTAAGGATTCCTGATTTTTTTTTTTCAAATCGAATTAATTATTTTATTAATCAATTCAAACAAATAAGTAAAAAAATGGGGCACTTAAAAAAATGAGATGATTTTGTTGATTCATTTTTTAATTTAATAGGTACATTATTTCATTGAATTAGTATTAGTATCCACGCCTTAGAATAGAAATTAGCACAATGCATGTGCACATTTAGGTGTGTATCCGATTAGTTTTGTGTACCGAATCGGATATGTATGGTAATGGGAATATAGAAGAAAGAGTGTAGATTAACGAATTTTCAATTGAGGATAGATATGTATCCTCACTATACTGAAACGACTTCCATTATTGGTATCAAACCAATAGCGATTCATACAAGATAAATCTTCTAAACGATAAATTGGCCAAAGAAATAATTTAAAATTGATTAGGTTTTTTTTTTTTTTTATATCAAAATATTTATTTTTTGTTAAAACTTGACAACAATTATTGACTTTATTCTCATTGGAAAATGTTGTCTTTCTATAGACACTATTTTTATTCCTAGAAGTGAAACAAATTAGAATTCTCAATTCTCTACGACGTCTAGAGGATAAAATATTTTCAGGAACGGACAAATCATAATGATTTTTTTCTTGATTTGTTGTTATCTTTTGATCTTTTGTTCTTGTAATTGTAATGGATTTATCAAAAGTCTTCTTATCAACACGCCTTTTTTCTGGGTATCGTGGGTTAATTTGGCGCTTATTCTTAAGAATCAACGAAAGCCCTATAGTTTGATACATAATAAATTGTTCATCGTTTTTTCTAGACAGACGAACTGATTCGATAATCAATATTCCCTTTTTCATCAATTCTTTATTTTTATTTTTCCCAAATTCTGTAAGAGTTAAAGCCTTCTGATTCTGAATCACCATAATATCTAGACTTAGTTCTCCTCTTTGAATAGAGGCTATAGCAATTTGTTTTAGATTTATCAATCTAATCAGGAGACAATATATTGTGATATTATTCATTATTCTTTGATTTAAGGAACCCTTCCAGTTCAATTGAAAACTCAAATACTTTCTTAGTAAGAAATTTAGTTCTTCTTCTATCTTGTTCTTGTATTTCTTTTTCTTTATATCCTTATTGTTTGTCTTGTCCGATCCTGCAGAATCTTCTTCAATATCTTTTTCTTGGTTTGAGAGAGATGATTCAAGATCTACTCGACCCGCGTATTCCGCTTTTGCTTGATTTCGAATCTCTAACTCTAATTCAAGAGATTTTTTTTTGGATGGTCTAAAAATATCTATTATTTTTTTCTTTCCCGAAATGTTTTTATTTTCACTAACATTTTTATTTACATTAAAATTGATAAAAAGTAATTTGATTGGTACGATCCACGGATTATTCGTATATGCATTATAAAATATCACAAGTTTTGAAAATAACAAAAATTCCAGATTCGATATGGTGGAACGATTTTGTATTTCTACATCTATTTCCATTCTATCAAAATACTTTCTATCCAGATTTTTTTTCATATCTATAATATCACCTTCTGCTATATAATTCGTGATAGGGATATTGCCAGTTATATCAAATAATTTTTGTTTACGCATGTTGTAATTATAACAAATTGCTGGCTTTTTTTTATTTGCTTGGAATGGTAATCCATATCCATAGATATAGGAGTGCTTCTTATCTACATAATTAATAGATTTATATGATAAAAGATCATATCCATATTGTTTTTTCATTTTTTTTTTTTTTTTTAATGAGTTTACTTGTTCTTTTTTGTAAAGCATTAATCGGTTTTTTTCATATGAATCGCATTTGGTTAAATCTTTACTTTCAACTACACAACTTTTATTGATTCTATTTCGCCATTTTTGGGGTACTAATCTGGACCATGTGCCCTGAGATAAATCATATTGACAATGCCCCTTTAACCAATTTGTCCACTGATTCATTACAGAATTGGGGGGGTTCTTATGTCTTAATTTGGAATGAAATATTCCGCGTACTGCAAAAAAATAATCCTTTATTTCATTCGTAAGAAAAAAAGATCTTCTATGATATTCAAAAAAAGATCTTAACTTATACTTATAGACGTTAATAATGTGGGTTTGGAATATTTTATAAAATACATATGCCTGTGACAAAGAAGATAGGTCATTCTGTGAATTCGTATTCCTAATATTATAAGACTTTTTTATAGTCTTAATAAATTGAATTATACTTTGGTTTGTTTTTTCATTCCTTTTTGGATTTGCTTCATTATTGTAAATGGATTTATTTATCATTTTTTTTGTTGATTTTGATTCAAGAAAAAGAAAAAGTTGTAGAATGATCCTAGAAATACTAATGATATATATAAGGATATCAATGTATACCCTTTCCATGAAAAAAAATTTAAAAAAAGAATACGACTTACGGGCTAATCGAGCATTTTTTCTTTGTAATATCTGCCAAATATTTTTTTGTAATTCGAATTTTTTAGCGTCATAAGTTGTTTTATTCGAACTAATATTTTTCTCTGCAATTAGAAACCACCTTCTTTTCTTTTCTTTTGTAATTTTTTCTATTTGTTTTTTGATTGTCTTTGTTTTAGCATTCATATTTTTTATTTTTTGTTCTGTCACTGAAGAATTTGTCCAATTAATAGATTGAATTGGAATGGGTGATTTGTAAATTATTGGATTAGTCGTATTAATTGTTGAATCTTTTTTTTTGAATCGAAATAGAAATAACGAATTGGGGGGTTTTTTTATTTTTTCGTTTAGAAATAGAATCCTTTTGAGAATCCTTTTGATGATCCATTTTACTGTATCTTTTGAAACATTTATAAACAATTTTGTTCTTTCATTTAAAACTTTTACAACGAGAAAAAAAAAAAAATTTAATTTTTTCATTTTTTTTTTTAGTTCTTTAAAAATGGGATCAAAAAATGAAAGTCGATTTCGGGGATAACCAGAAAAAGGCAATTCTACTTCCATTCCCCAAATTGTTAAAAAGCAAAAGTTCTGTTTTTTTTTTTTTTCTTTTTTTTTCGTTGGATCTTTTTCTTTTTCAGAATAGTGTAGCGTAGATCTGTGCCAAGGTTTCAGGCGAAAGGGAAATAAAATTTTTATCTGAATACCGTCTATTAGCCAGTTTTTTGGAAATTCTCTTTCGGATAATTGAACGCCATTATAGGTGCATTTAATATACATTTCTCTCTTCCAATCCCTAAAATCTTCTGACCATTCTGGAAATTGAAATAATAGTATACGAACGATATTTTTAGTTATTATCAATGAAGGTAGTATAATATATTTTCTAAGAATCGATTGGGTTATTAATAAAAAACCTCTTATTACTTGAGCAAATATAATGCTATCCCATGCTTCTCCGATTTCTATCCGTCGTTTTTCCTCCTTTTCGTTTTTTTTTTTGTCCTTTTCTTTCTCACTTTCTTTTGTCTTTTTCTCTGTATAATTCGAAATTAAAATTTTTGTTTTTTTCCGCATCCAATTTTTTAACATAAAAAATACTTTCATTGGTTCAAAAATATCAAAAGAAAAGAACGAAGGTTTCTCAATTTTGTCCAAAAAAAGAGGCGAATGCGCACTTCTTAGAAAGAGTTTCCAAGTAAGTATTTTACGCCTTTGAGCGCGTATAGATCCTTTGATTATGTCTCGCCGAAAATCTGATTGTTGTGAATAACGTATTAAAGCCAATTCCTTGTCGTTTTCAGTATTATCAGCATCCCTAGTATCACTATAAGTATCGTCATTCTGTAAGTTATTAGTAAAAATCACTACACGTTTGGCTTTTCTGGAACGAATACTATAACTCTCCGCTGGATTTTTTCCCTCCAGTTGTTGCAATTCGTCTATTAATTTATATGACCATCGGGGAACTTTTTTACTGATTTCTTTTATTCCAATACATTTTTTTCTATTTATAATTGTTTTACCGTTCAGATCAGTTCTAATTGTGTCGAATAAGAATTCGATTTTTCTTTTTTTTTCTTCGAAATTCACCATTTTTATTTGTTTATGTTCTCGAAATAAATAAAGTGGTTCAAAATTTAAGTTTGATACCGATTTTACCGAAATTTTATTGATTAAGTTCAGAAAAAAACTAATTTCAGCTAATAATGATTTGATATTTAATGTATCTATTTT